AATACTTGGAAAAGCCCACACACGACGAAGATTTTTTGTTGCTGTCGGAAAAAGAAGAAGTCCCACTCCTATTAATATAGGAACTGGAAGTGGAACGAAAGGTAAAATCCACCCATATTGATATGTCTGTTGCATAAAAAAATTTAAATTCATAATTAATTCTTTCCGATTTATCGGACCTTACTTCTTTTGAAAGGAGTCAATAAAAAAATGAAAATATGCACTAATTTAAATATAAAAAAATAGAATTTTTTAGTTATTCTTTTTCTTTCTAAATTTCTTCTAAATATTGAAAATATTCAAATCAAGAAGTTACAATCGGTCAAATCATACAAAAGATAAAGACTAATAATGAGTCTCCTTCCAATTTGGAAATTAAAATCAAATTTCGACAAGTTACTAACAATATTCTAAATATTCTTTTTGTTTTTTATTTTTTTAGAAAAAAATGATCTAGAAAGGTGCAAATTTTTTTAAACAATAGATGTCTTTCACATCCAGTTATACCAATAAGCAATCTCTTAATTTTTTTTTTAATGGCAGTTCCGAAAAAACGTACTTCTGGGTCAAAAAAGCGTATTCGTAAAAATTTTTGGAAAAGGAAAGGCTATTCGGCAGCGTTAAAGGCGTTTTCTTTAGGGAAATCTCTTTCTACCGGGACTTCAAAAAGTTTTTTTATGCGACAAACAAATAAAATAAAAAAAAAATAAGTTATTTAGAAATAAAGCAGAACACCCTAGAAAAATCTAAATTGAGCTAACTCAAAAATTGAACCCTTCCGCTTCAAAAATCAAATCCCCCAATTCCATTTCCTGTTGAATTAATCAACAGGAAATGGAATTTTTCTGTTTACTTTGACTGAATTCAAACAAAGTGTGTTTTTTTGTCAAAAAACACAAGATACTCGATTTGATTTTTAATACTACTTTCTTACTTTTGGATTTTCTCTAAATTCTTATAGAGAGCTCATATATCTCTCGCCATCAATTCACACAAAAACACTAAGTGAAAATATTTTGGATAAATAGGTGTGAATTTTGAATAATCTAAAATTGGTTCTTTTTTGTTCATTGATAAAGTGGATTTTTTGGTTGCATTGTTCTAAATGAAAATCAAAACGGTTCATTTTTCATTTTAAAAAAAGGTTTATTTGGCGCGTAGGTTTTATCCCTTAATTCATAGCAGGACTTTCTGGTTTTACAAGAGTTCAAGTCGAGAAGAGTCAGAGTCTAAAATACACAATAAAATTAAAACCCTAAACTAAAATACTGAACCCTCAAGGACATATTTAAACATATTTTTATTCATCGATTTGAATCTTTCCTAAAAAATATTGCACCCAGTTGAATTCTTAAATCTAGACGATTGCTTATTCATAGGCTATTATGAGGTCAAGACAAGCCGCTATGGTGAAATTGGTAGACACGCTGCTCTTAGGAAGCAGTGCTAGAGCATCTCGGTTCGAGTCCGAGTGGCGGCATGCCATCTCCTAAAAAAATAAAATAGATCTTATAATGAATAATGAATTCAAATGCCGATTTCAATTTTATAATTTTTAGAATTAAGGAAGTTTTAAATGATATTTTCAACTTTAGAGCATATATTAACTCATATTTCTTTTTCGATCGTTTCAATTCTAATTACAATTCATTTGATAACCTTTTTTGTCGATGAAATCAAAAGATTATATGATTCATCCGAAAGGGGCATGATAATGACCTTTTTGTGTATAACAGGATTATTAATTTCTCGTTGGATTTATTCAAAACATTTTCCACTAAGTAATTTATCCGAATCGTTAATCTTTCTTTCGTGGAGTTTTTCCTTTATTTATATAATTCCGTATTTCAAAAAAAATCAAAACTTTCTAAGCATAATAATAGGTCCAAGTGCTATTTTTTCCCAGGGTTTTGCTACCTCGGGTCTTTTAACTGAAATACACGAATCCACAACATTAGTACCCGCTCTTCAATCTGAGTGGTTAATAATGCACGTAAGTATGATGATATTAGGATATGTAGCCCTTTTATGTGGATCATTATTCTCAATATCACTTCTAGTCATTTCAGTTAGAAAAAAGAGAACTTTTTTTTCTACGAGTAATTGTTTATTAAATTTAAATCAGTCATTTTTCCTTAGTAAAGTTCAATATACGAATGAAGGAAAAAATGTTTTACAAAAAACTTCTTTTTTTTATCCAAAGAATTATTATAAGTCACAATTGATTCAACAATTGGATTATTGGAGTTATCGAGTTATTAGTCTAGGATTTCTCTTTTTAACGATAGGAATTCTTTCTGGAGCAGTATGGGCTAACGAAGCATGGGGATCCTATTGGAGTTGGGACCCAAAAGAAACTTGGGCCTTTATTACTTGGATCATATTTGCAATTTATTTGCATACTCAAACAAATTTAAAATTGAAGGGTATAAATTCAGCAATTGTAGCCTTTATTGGATTTCTTGTAATTTGGATATGCTATTTTGGAGTAAATCTATTAGGAATAGGGTTGCACAGTTATGGTTCATTTACATTAACATCTAATTAAATTTAAATTCAAAAGAAGGTTCTTTCCACTTACCAATAGGAATAGAAAAGCATACAACGTATATCAGATAAAAACTTTGTGTGAACTATCGAAAGTCCCACGAATCAAAGTCGCGGGACTCTCGAAAATTCAAATTCATTTTTCGTACTTAACACAAGAGAGGAAAAGCCTTCCTTTTGTCATTGTGCAACGAACCTTTTTGTAAATGATAAGATTTTTTCGTTTTTTTTTATGAATATTCATAAAAAAACTATCTATAAAAATAATTAGACAGAATAACTTCAACCTTTTCAACCGATAGTGAAAGAACAAAATCGGGATACACGCCGATACCGAGTACGGGTAAAAAAATAGAGATCGAAAGGAATAACTCTCGCGGCCCAGAATCAAAAAAAGAAGAGTTTTGGCCGTTAAATATCTTATATCCATAGAACATCTGGCGTAACATAGATAATAAATAAATAGGGGTTAATATCATTCCAATTGCCATTACAAAAGTAATTAGTATTTTTGTCATTAAAAGAAATTTTGGACTAGTAATTAGCCCGAAAAAGACTATTAATTCGGCAACAAAACCACTCATACCTGGTAATGCAAGAGAGGCCATCGAAAAACTACTGAACATCATGAACATTTTTGGCATTGGGATTGCTATTCCACCCATTTCGTCAAGATAAAGAAGACGTATTCTATCATAAGTTGTTCCAGCCAAGAAAAAAAGCGCAGCACCGATAAATCCATGAGATATTATTTGTAAAAGGGCTCCGTTAAGCCCCATATCCGTGATAGAACCAATTCCTATAATAATGAAACCCATATGAGATACAGAGGAATAGGCTATTCTTTTTTTTAAATTCCGTTGACCAAGAGATGTTAAAGCTGCATAGATTATTTGGATTGAACCCACTATTATCAACCAAGGAGAAAATAGAGAATGAGCATGAGGAAATAATTCCATATTGATCCGAATTAATCCATACGCTCCCATTTTTAATAAAATTCCGGCTAGAAGCATACAAGTACTATAATGCGCTTCTCCGTGGGTATCTGGTAACCATGTATGTAGGGGTATGATTGGTAATTTGACAGCAAAAGCAAGAAAAAACCCAATATAAAATAATATTTCCAAAGCCACAGGATAGGATTGATTAGCCAATATTTCAAAATTGAATGTTGGTTCAGTAGAACTATATAAACCAATACCCAAAACTCCCATTAAAAGAAAAATAGAACCCCCTGCCGTGTACAAAATAAATTTTGTAGCCGAATACAGACGCTTTTTTCCTCCCCACATGGATACAAGTAGATAAACCGGAATTAATTCTAACTCCCACATGAGAAAAAAAAGTAAAAGATCTCGAGAAGAAAATAATCCTATTTGTCCACTGTACATTGCTAACATCAAGAAATGAAATACTCGAGATTCTCGAGTAATTGGCCAAGCCGCTAAAGTAGCTAAAGTAGTGATGAATCCCGTCAGTAAAATAGGTCCTATAGAGAGTCCATCTATTCCTAATCTCCAATGAAAATCCAAAAAACGGATCCATTTATAATCCTCCATTAGTTGGATTAATGATTCGTCTGGGTGAAAATGATAGCAGAATGCATAAGTCGTTAGAAGAAGTTCTAAGATACATATACAAATAGTATACCATCGGATTACTCTATTTCCCTTATGCGGAAGAAAAAAAATGAAGCAACCCGCAAATATTGGCAAAACCGCAATTATTGTTAAACAAGGAAAATGATTCGTGGTAAAGACAAGATACGCTTGGGCCAAAAAAATCCGTGCTCAATTTAATTTGATTTTGAGCACGGATTTTGTCGGTAAAAAAAAAATGGATTCAAGTAGAGTTTTAGTTTTATAGAATGTATCAATAAGCTAGACCCATACTGCGGGTTGTTTCATGCCATAAATAAACCCGAACACTCAAAAAATCCGTTGGACAGGCGGATTCACACCTCTTACAACCAACACAGTCTTCGGTCCTTGGGGCAGAAGCGATTTGTTTAGCTTTACATCCATCCCAAGGTATCATTTCTAATACATCAGTGGGGCACGCCCGGACACATTGGGTACATCCTATACATGTATCATAAATCTTTACTGAATGTGACATTGGATCTATACATTTTGAACGTCATGAATTTTCGATCTAGTAAACTAATTTATATAATGAATCCTATAGTTAGATACTAGACGAATCAACGAGTGATCATAATTAATTTACTTCCGGGTTGATTTCTGAAAAAGAGCCAGAATACTTTGATTTCTTGTGTTTTTGCAACCACGATCATACCTTACCCGTAGTAAATCTATAAATTTGAATTTTTTTTTCAAAATATTCAAATTTCCACGGATCCAATGAATACTATTTATTCAACAAGTTTGATTGGTTAATACGAGTGGATTTTCTGTTACGATAAATTGATGAAACAATAGCCGGTCCAATAGCTGCTTCAGCGGCTGCAATAGTTATAACAAAAATTGAAAAAATGTCTCCTTTTAATTGACGATTGTCAAAAATATCAGAAAATGTTACAAAATTGATATTAACTGAATTTAATATAAGTTCAAGGCACATAAGAGCTCTAACCATATTTCGACTTGTGATTAATCCATAGATACCAACAGAAAATAAATAGGCACTCAAAACAAGTATATGTTCGAGCATCATTAATCAACTCCTTATTAATATCAATTTTAATTCCTTTTAATCTGAACAATAATTCAATAGATTCGATTCTAACAAATATGAAACAGGGAAATCGATTGGTAATAGATCCATATAAACCAAAAACTTTACTATTCTATTTTTTAAACAGTAATTCAAATTAACGAATTATACCTTTTATGTTTGTGTTAATTCTATTTGAATTACTCGTTTTAAAGATTTCTTATTGACGAGCTATAGAAATAGCACCTATTAAAGCGACTAAAAGGATTATTGAAATGAGTTCAAATGGAAGAAAAAAATCCGTTACTAAATGAATTCCAATTTGTTGACTATTACTTATCAAATCTTGTTCTAAAATCTGATTTGATTTTGTAGTCCAAATGATCCCATACCAGGCTGTATCTGGAATAGTAGTAATTAGTGAAATAAAAAGACTTGTACAAACCATTGAAGTAACTCCATCCCCAACGGTCCAAAGATGAAAATCTTTGTAATATTCTGAACCATTCATAAACATCACAGCAAAAAGGATTAAAACATTTATAGCTCCTACATAAATAAGGAGCTGCGCAGCAGCTACAAAATAAGAGTTTGATAGAATATAGAATAGGGAAATACAAAAAAGAACCAATCCCAACGAAAAGGCCGAATATATTGGATTCGGAAGTAATACTACTGCTAGACTTCCTAATATAAGACCCGGTCCTAGAAAGACTAAAAGAAAATCATGTATCGGTCCAGGTAAATCCATTTGATTTTATTAAAAAAATCGAAATATTTCATGTCGTTGTTGACCTGACCAGGGAAAAATAAATTATCCTTCTTTTTAAGATAATTTCTTAATTGAATTTGAATGAATGGGGATGATTTGGATTGATGTAAATACAGGATTACTTTTATTTATTCTCGAAAGCAAAGGTTAAAACTTGATTTTTAGATTATTAAATTCAAATTAGTTGAATAGAAGTTCATTTTAAATAAAAATAAAGCCACAACCCTCACCAACCAACTGTTCTTTTGTATTGACTAAGCAAAAATCTCATTCCTTTAATTCCAAAAGCTATTTTTTTTTTTTTTGTAAATGTTTTGTGAATCGAGAGTTTTATACATTGTTTAGTCGAGGTAAATTCGAAGAAATTGTTCGAATTGTGTAATCTTCAATTATTGATACCGGTAACCGACCTAAAGCAATTTGATTATAATTCAATTCATGACGATTATAAGTAGAAAGCTCATATTCTTCGGACATTGATAAACAATTTGTTGGACAATACTCAACACAATTACCACAAAATATACAAATTCCAAAATCAATACTGTAATTAAGTAATCGTTTCTTTCGAATATCAGTTTGCAACTTCCAATCTACAACGGGTAGATCTATAGGACATACACGAACACATACTTCACAAGCAATGCATTTATCAAATTCAAAGTGGATTCGGCCTCGGAAACGTTCTAATGTAATCAATTTTTCGTAGGGGTATTGAATAGTTACAGGTAAACGATTCGCATGTGACAAGGTAATCATGAAACCTTGACCAATGTACCTGGCAGCTCGTATTGTTTGTTGACCAGAATTCAAGAACCGAGTTAGCATAGGGAACATATCTGAATATCTATAAATAATTTTACTCGTTTCTTTCTCTTGTTTGAGACAAGTTACGAAGAATAGAATATTCTATTCCTTTACAGTGAAAGGAGTTGGAAGGAAGTTGTTAATAATAGATTACCTAAAGAAATAGGTAAAAGAAATTTCCATCCAAGGTTTAATAGCTGATCCATTCTTAGTCTTGGTAAAGTCCATCTTGTTGCAATAGAAATGAACAAGAATAAATAAGTTTTAGCCAGTGTAATAAAGATACCGATTATTGTTCCAAAAACCTTCCCTCTTTTATTTATGTCAACTAACTCAGGACAAAAAAGGTTTGGAATAGAAAGATTCCAACCCCCCAAGTAAAGAACTGTTACAAATAACGAAGAAACTAGTAGATTTAGATACGAAGCAACATAAAATAAACCAAATTTTATACCTGAATATTCGGTTTGATAACCAGCTACTAATTCTTCTTCTGCTTCTGGTAAATCAAAAGGCAATCTCTCACACTCGGCTAGAGAAGAAATTAGAAAAATGATAAACCCTATAGGTTGACGCCACAAATTCCACCCCCAAAAACCATATTTGGATTGTGTTTCAACTATATCAACTGTACTTAAACTGTTAGATAATCATAGTCGACAATAACATCACTGTTCCCATCGCTATTACAGAACCGTACTTGAGATTTTCACCTCATACGGCTCCTCATAGGTCACAACTCAATCTAAGAACCCTTCAACTTTATTTATCTTGAGGTGGTTGTTTGTTGATGGGTTTGTAGGATCGATAGAGAGTCAAACTCTTATTCTAAGGCCTAGAATTAGACCAATGGAATTCTGTCTGCTAGATTTATAAAAAAAAAGTGCTTCTGAATTGATCTCATAAAAAAAAATTTCATTTTTCTTTTTTGATTAAAAACTTTATCCTTGAATGAAAAAATACTTTTTAAAGGACTATCACATAGATATTTCAACCTATCTTTTTCTCATTTTCGATTACGAAAAAAAAAAAATGAAATATTGCATTACATAACAAGAAAAAATTTCGTTCCTATTCTCCTTTCTCAGAAAAAGAGGCATTTTCTGCATTATCAAAAATAAAAGATTTATTCGTTTTGATAGTTATTTACTTAATAGGTGGACAGGAACATACTCTGGGTTGAAATCATGGGGAGTACTTCTTAATCATTTCTACCAACTTAAAGCCCCAATTCGAATTACTTTTCTATAAAGAAATATCCTATTGGATAATTTATAATTTACAGAATCTCCATTACTAATCCTTTGTGTATCTTGGTTTTCCTAACCATCCACTCATTTTTTTAATCTCTCATTAGGGTAATACATCTATGGTAATAGTATAGAAAAAACCCATACAAGTGATCTTTTAAACCCGCTTCAAGCCATGATGATTAATCAGCCAATCTTGGGGTAAAAAGCCTTGACTACTTATGTTTACTTTCACTTAATTCTTGTACATAGGAAATGAGATTGAATTCTTTTAACAGCAAATTTGTAAGCCGTTTTATTTCACTCATATAACTATCTGGTTTAATTCATCAACCCAGCAATGAATAAAAAAATGGATATTCCAACCATTTCACTTTCTTCTTAGAAAGAAAAAGGGGGGGGGTTATGTCTCACCGAATCACACGTAGAGATATTGATAATACACATAGAGTTAATGGTATTTCATAACTAATTGATTGAGCAGCCGCCCTTAATCCACCTAAAAAGGAATATTTATTATTTGATCCATATCCTGACATAAGCAATCCAACGGGAGCAAGACTTGAAACGGCGATCCATAAAAAAATACCAATACTAAGATCGGCTAGAATAAATCGATAGCTAAAAGGAATTATTGAATAACTTAGTAAGATGGATATGACTGCTATGGATGGACCAATACTAAATAAACGAGTATCTCCTCTAGATGGAAGGAGATTTTCTTTGAAAAGTAGTTTTGTACCATCTGCTAAAGCTTGAAGAATTCCCAAAGGCCCCGCGTATTCAGGTCCAATACGTTGCTGTATCCCTGCAGATATTTCTCTTTCTAACCAAACAATTACTAGTACACCCAGTGTGATTCCTAATACAAGAATGAAAATAGGGACAAGCATCCATATGATCCCATAAACCTCTTTTAAGGATTCCAATCTGGAAAAAGAATGGATAGCCTCTATTTCTGTTATATTAATTATCATTTCAACGATCAACTTCTCCCATAATGATATCTATACTACCTAGTATCGTCATAATATCAGCCAATTTCATTCTTTTAACTAACTGCGGAAGAATTTGCAAGTTGATAAACCCCGGCGGTCGGATTTTCCATCTCCAAGGAAAAACACTCTGATCTCCGATCAGAAAAATTCCCAATTCTCCTTTTGGTGCTTCGACTCTTACATAAAGTTCTTGCTTAGACAATTCAAAAGTAGGAGAAGGTTTTTTACTAATAAATCGATATTCAAAATCATACCATTCAGGATCTTTTATTCGATCAAAGCGCCGGCTTTCTAAATTCTCATAGGGCCCCCCTGGAATTCCTTCCAGGGCCTGTTGGATAATTTTTATGGATTCCGTCATTTCACTGATTCGTACTAAATAACGAGCTAATGAATCCCCTTCTTTTTGCCATTTAATCTCCCAATCAAATTCGTCATAACACTCATAACGATCAACCTTACGAAGATCCCATTGTATTCCGGAAGCTCGTAGCATTGGTCCTGATAAACCCCAATTTAGTGCTTCTTCTCCGCCAATAATACCTACGCCTTCAACCCGTTCTAAAAAAATAGGATTTCGCGTAATAAGCTTTTGATATTCAGCAACCCCGGTTAAAAAATAATCGCAAAAATCCAAACACTTATCTATCCAGCCATGAGGTAGATCAGCAGCGACTCCTCCGATACGAAAATAATTATGCATCATGCGCATACCGGTAGCAGCCTCGAATAGGTCATATATTAATTCTCGTTCTCGAAAAATATAGAAAAAGGGGGTCTGTGCCCCAATATCTGCCATAAAAGGGCCAAGCCATAACAAATGGGAAGCGATACGACTTAACTCCAGCATAATAGTTCTAATATAGCTAGCCCTTTTAGGTACTTGAATATTTCCTAGCTGTTCAGGTCCATTTACGGTTATTGCTTCTGTAAACATAGTAGCTAAATAATCCCAACGTGTTACATAAGGCAAATATTGTATAATTGTTCGATTTTCCGCAATTTTCTCCATTCCTCTATGTAAATAACCTAATATAGGTTCACAGTTAATAACATCTTCACCATCGAGAGTAACGATCAGTCGAAGAACACCATGCATTGATGGGTGATGAGGACCCATATTGACTATCATGAGGTCGTTTCTTGTAGTTGGTGTAATCATAAGTTTTTCCCGAGTCAGTCTTCCATGCATTGCTGAAAGTAAAAAGAAGTTCATCCGAATTTAAACGACTAAGCTCATCAAATAGCATCATGCTTCAAATTAACGAGTTTTTTTTTCTCGAATACCCAACTCATCAATTAATTCTTTATAGCGTCCTCTATTTCTTTTTGACAAATAGGTTAGTACTTGTTGACGTTTTCCCAAAATTTTTCGCAAACCTCTCTGGGATGAAAAATCTTTCTTGTGCAATTCCAGATGTGAAGTAAGTCTCCTTATCTTAGTGGTGAAACTGAATACTTGAAATTCAACAGACCCTCTATTTTCTTCGTTTTCTTTTTGATAAATAATCGAAATAACTGCATTTTTTACCATAAAAAAGTTCCCCCTTCCCTTTATACAGATATGGATTTTACCGATCAGTAATAATAATGCCAGTAATTTGTACTTAATTTGTATGTGGTATATACAAGAATTTAATCGAAATAACTCCTAATTTTCTGAATTCAAACTAATCAATCGAATTTGAAATTGGATTTAGACAGGAATAGAAAAAAATTGGTACATTTTCGCAGCTAAAAATTAGACCTAAAATTCAGAAGTTTCTGTTGATTCATTTCGAGATCTGATTGAGATATTCTTCATGTTGGATACTAGAAACAGATGTGAGACAAGAAAAGTGTATATTTGTTTACTTTCATCCACCCTATATCTAGATATATATATAGGGTATATTTAATACAGAGTCTAGGATATATAGAAAAAGTGTATTATTCACAGAATTTTAATCGCGGATACAGATGTATTCTTAATAGATTGAAACGACTGCCATTATTGGTATCAAACCAATAACGATTCATACAAGCTAAATCTTCTAATCGATAATTAGGCCAAAGAAAGAGTTTTAATTTCATTAATTGATTTTTCTCTCTATCAAGATGGTTATTATCATGTAAAACTTGGCTGCTGTTTTTTACATTTTTTCCGTTCCAAAATACTGTATTTCTATCTATATAAATTCTATTCTTTGAATTGAAATAAATGAAAATTCTCACTTTTCTACGATGTTTAAACGATAAAATATTTTCCGGAACAAGTAAATCAAAGTGATTTTTGCTTCTATTTTCAATTTTTCTTTGATGTGGTGAAATGGTTTCATCAAAATTTTTCCTAGAAACATATCTTTGTTCTTGATATTTTTGATTAACTTGATACTTATTCTTATGAAGCAACGAAATACCTATGGTTTGGTACATAATAAATTGTCCATCTTTTTTTCCAGACAGGCGAAGTGGTTCTATAACCAATATCCCCCTCTTCATCAATTCTGAAAGAGTGATTTTATTTTGAGTCAGTATTACATCCAAACTAATTTCTCTCTTTTGAACGGAGGGTGTAATAATATAGCTTGGATCTATCAGTTTAAGCAGGAGGCAATATATCTTGATATTATTGATCATTTTTTGATTCAAAGTTTCGTCCCATTTCAATTGAAAAACCAAATAACGTTTCAGGAATAATTTTAGTTCTGCTTCTGTATTGCTTTTGTATTGTTTTTTATTTTTCTCTCTTTTCATGTCTGAGCTTGCATAAATTTCTTCAATATCTTTTTGTTGTGAGAGAACGGATCCACGATTTCCTCGGTTTATGAATTCTTTTTCTTCTTTACTTCGATGCTTTTTATTTGATGTTATCAACAAAATTTCCTTTTCATTAATCTTTTTATTTTCACTACTATTTAAATTTAAAAGAAGTAATTCGCTTGGTATAAACCAAGGTTTCATTTTATATATTTTATAAAGTAACACAAATTCTGGGAAGAGCCAAAATTCCAGATTTAGTATGGGGCGCTTTAGCTTTTTTTCATTCATTCCCATCCAATCACAAAATATTTTGTGGGTGTTTTGTGAATTGGTTTCTGGAATCATAAGATAAAAAATATCTTTTTTAGAAATTATTTGAGAAATTATTTGAGAGTTGTTAGTACGAATTTGAGCATTTTGATTCCTATTGGTATCAATTCTGATCCAGGCCTCAATATCGGCTTTTTGTCGAAGATAAAAATTGAAAATTTTCCAATCAAAATATTTTCTATCAGCAGGTTTTTCCATATATGGAAAATCAATCTGCTCTAATTGAATAGGGATATTCTTCAGTATATCAAAAAGGTCTTTTTGAGGCCTGTTATAAGTATAAGAAATTCCCTGGTTCTTATTTCCTTGAACGGAAGATCTATAAAAAAAGCATTCCGTTTTATTTTCAGAATTAATAAATTTATATGATAAAAGATTATATCTATAGTGTTTTCGAAAATTCTCTTTTTCATTATAAAATAAATAAACTTCAGATTTTTTTTTGGAACCTACTAATCGGTCTTTTTCATATGAATGTCGTTTGCTTAAATTTTTTTTTTTAGCTATACAATGCTGACGGACCCTATTTCGCTTTTTTTCTGGTATTAATCTAGACCATCTGATCTGAGATAAATGGTATTGATAATGCCCCTTTAACCAGTTTTTCCATTGATTCGTTTCATAACTCGGAAGTTTTTTTTTTACTAATTTCGAATGAATCATTCCTTGCTTTTCAAAAGAATCCTTTATTTTAGGCTTAAGAAAAGGGGGGATTCTTTGATATTGAATAAGAAATCTTACCGAGTTACTTATTTGGGTTTGTGATAATTTGTAAAATACATATGCCTGTGACACGTAGGATAAGTCATAAAAAATATGTGAATTTTCTTTAATATTACCAAGTGACTTTTTTATAGCCGAAATAAACGTAATTGGAGTTTTCTTTTTTTTATTAATTCTTTCTTGTTTTCTTTCATTATTATAAATCGATTTATCAATCATTTTTTTTGTTAATTTAAGCAAAAGTTCTGTAGTTATTCTGGGAATATTAATGATAGATAAAAGTAGAGCTGTATAGATTCTTTCAATGAATATTTTTAAAAAAGGGAGTAATTTACAGATTAATCGAGCATTTCTTCTTTTTAATATTTGCCAATTTTTGAATCTTTTAGCATTATAACTTGTTTTGTTAGGAATAAGATTATTTATTCTTGGAGTTACTTTTTTTTTCTCTTTTGAGATTTTTTCTATTTGATTTCGAATTGTATTTGTTCTATCAGTAATATCCTTCGTTTTTTTCGTCAATGGAAAATTTGTACAATTCGGAGATGCAATTTGACTAACTGATTCGCGAATTATCTGATTATTTATCATGGAATCTTTTTCTTCTTTAATTTCGCTCGATTTATATACTTCTATTTCTCTTAATCTAAATAACAGAATTGAATTGACTTTTGAAAGTTCTTTTATTATTTTTTTTATAAAATGAATACCCTTGATAACCCATTTTGTTTTTTCTTTTGAAACTGTTGGAACTCGCAAATATTTCTTTTTACACTTTGCAATTATTTTTTTTAATACCTTTAAAGGGTTAAAAGGGGAAGGACTTTTTTGAGGCGGACCAAAAGGAAGTTCCGCTTCCATTCCCAAAATTGTTAAAAAACAAAAATTCTTTTTTTCTTTTTTCTTTTTCATTAGATCTTTCTGAGAGGATCGTAGTTTCGATTTTCGCGAAGGTTTGAAACGGAAAGGAAACACGATTCTTATCTGAATACCGTCTGTCAGCCACTTTTTTGGAAATTCTGTTTCGGATAATGGAACACCACTGTAGGTACATTTAAGATGTATCTCTCTATTCCATTTGTGGAAATCCTCAACCCATTGAGGAGGTTGCAATTGGAGTATACGGCCAATATTTTTCGAAATTATTAATGAAGGTAATAGAATATTTTTTCTAAAAATAGATTGAGTTAGTAACATGCAACCTCTTATTACTTGCGCAAGTGGAATGCTATCCCAAGTCTCTGCTATCGCTATTCGAGCTTTTTCCTTTCTTTTGGCCTTTTCTTTTTTTTCTTCTCTTTTTATTTTTTCTTTTCTATACTCTATTTTTTTGAATGCTTCTCCTTTACCCACCCAATTTCTAAAAATTAGTTTAATCAATCCGGAGAGCTCAAAAGAGAAAAGAGGGGGGTTTTTTAATCTTTCAAAAAAAAGAGGGGAATGCGCATTTGCTTGAAACAACTTTGAAATAACTATTTTACGCCTTTGAGCTCGCATAGAACCTTTAATTATACCTCGCCGAAAGTTCGATTGTTGTGAATAACGGATCAAAGTAACTTCCTCTATTTGATCGGAGATATTAGTATCTATAGTATTAGAATCATTATTCCCCTTGGTAGCAGCAAAAATCACTACACGTTTGCCTTTTCTTGAACGAATTTGATGGTCTACTGGCATGCCTTCTTGAAAATCTCTTGATTGTTGTTCTATATTAGTAATTAATTTGTATGACCGTCGAGGTATTTCTTTACTGATTTCTTGGATTCTAATCGAGTTTCTACTAATTTTTTGACTATTAGCATCACTTACAATTTTAGTTAATAAATATTTTAAATATTTTGTTCCTTTTTCAGAATTTATTCCCCCTTCTGAAAAAAAAGAAGGACTTTTCGGGTTTAGATTGGAAGATCCGGATTCTTTAACAAATTGATTCATCAAAATAAAAACATTAACACTTTCTGTTGATAAGGTCTTTTTTTCAAATTTATTTTTTTTCTGTTCAAATTCTTGATAATCAGTATCTGGAAGAAGTATACCATGAATCCGATTTATCTCAAATTTATCTATGAAATTTCCTATCAAAGTATTCTTTAAGGTTGAAGATGAAAAGTTTTTGTATATTGTTTTCCGATATGATCCGTTCAGGAAAGGA